CTTGATCAATGAACCTACAAAATCCTTCAAATTGTATCTGATTAAATCCGGGTATTGTAGTCATCCCCCCCCCTTCCATCTCCAAACATTTTTTTGAATTTCCCATTTATCAAAAAACCCCACCCTTGATTCATTCTTCAGCTAATTAAATAGATGATCTATCAATGATGGAATTTCTATTCTGTTTACCGAATCACATGAAATTTTACCCAACTCCATATCTGGACGGACTATATGAAATCTGTATGAATCGAGGAATAAAGATCATTTTCTACTTCAATATTGGAGTTTGCACCAGATACAAATGGAAATCAATTGATAAAACATTCCTAGAAACAGAATTCTGCTGCTTAGACGTATTCATTATTAATGAATAGTATTTTTTATAGAATCTCAAAACAAAAATGATCCATTTCCACATTATGATGATAATAAATTTTCCAATCTGCTTGAATATCAGAAAAAGAAATAGATTCGACATTTGATCTTTTCGCCGAGATAAAGACATAATAATCAGATACAATATAGATAGAATCTTTTTTAGAACAAGTAACCCCCTTTAGATGTTATTTTATGAATTTTATTGTTCAAAAATGATTCGCAGAGAAGAGAGATATTTTGACGAAATTGGGTTTTTTTAGTACAATATGATTGTGAAGTGTATAAGAACAGGAGGTTTTATTTAGTTGTATTTTATAAATAAACACGTGTGAAAATCTCTATAGTCTTCTCTTTTTTATTGTCTTGCCGTTCTATTCGGGGCAGCACGGGTTGGGTTCTATCAAAACAAAATTTAAATTTTCTATTCAATGCAAAATGAAAATTGCAGTATGAGAATTTTCTGATATCTGATAACTCTTTCTAGGGAACCTTTATAGGGAACAGCTAGAATATAAATAATAGATAGCCGTGTAAAAATGTATTTTTGTTCCAGGGTTTACATAGACTCCTAAATGTTGTTATAATTGAAATTGAGAAGGGTTTTTTGATTTCAAAAAAAAAATCAATATGATAGTTCTTTCTCAATTTGTATTTTTTTGTGTTATTAGGAAAACACTATTTTGATTTTGTGATTCAAATCCAAGAACTTTTCGTGCATTCGCAGTCATATTGTTAATGGTTCCAATTTTCATCAATTTTGTCTTTTGCGACTGAAAATACACATTTGACTTTTCAATAGAAAAGTGAGAGAAAGTTTTTTGTGTATTTTGAGATACCATACAATGAATCGAAAGAATGAATCAAATCCACTCAAAAAAAGGGAAGAAAAGAGGGCTTTCTTGTAGGAAAAATGAAGGAAAACAGAGCAAGTACAATAAAAAAAAAGAAGTTCAGTAATCCGGGAAAATTTTTGTATCATTTTGGCGACATGGCCGAGTGGTAAGGCGGAGGACTGCAAATCCTTTTTTCCCCAGTTCAAATCCGGGTGTCGCCTGATCAACAAACAAAAACCTCGAAATCTCTTCTTTTCTTCTATTGCTATATGCTATAAGATAACAAAGATTCCGCAGCAGAAGCAGAGAAAACGGACTGGTGACTGTTGTCTTGATACTTGTTTGATTCTAAACATAGGGTGAGGTTTTTATAAAAGATGGACAATCTACTTGCATATTTAGGTCAAAGAAATATTCGAATGATAGAGGAGCTATCAAGACTTCACGATTCCCTTCTACTACTAAATACTAATTAATACTAATGTTTCTATTCTATTACTTATGTATTGGCTAATGACTGGCCTAGATTGGAGAGCCCGATAAGAAATCTAATTCAACTAAGAGTTCTGGAAAGGACAGAAGGAAGATACTTTCTAACTCACAAGAATCTCTGAGTGCTCAAGCATCCAATCAATATTTGATTGGATGGATAATGAGCTTTCCTTTTTACCTTTTTAGAGAAAAAGGCGAAAAGAAAGAATTTATTTTCGGAAATCCCAAGTCAAGAATATACTGTCTCCCGCCGTTTCACATATCTAATATGGGCGGGGTACGGATTAGATCAAATAGGAACTAGCAATATGTAATAGATATTGATTTCTCTTTTTCTGCTTTTTGCTTATGAAATATCAAATGAAGGTCAACAAAAAAAGAATAGGCCTGAATTATTCCTTATTCCTACATGCTCCATTAGTAACATTCCCTTGTGGGGTTATTGCGTATTTTGCTTGTGGTTAATGTTTCCAAATTAGAAACATTAGAGGAGTTTAAGCGGATTTATTAGATTGGTTTAGCAATAATGTTCGGTCAGAATCCCTTTTTTATTTTGACTCTGCGCGAAGGATTCCACTATTATTATTAGTGTATTATAATTAGTGAGGAAAAATCGAACAATTCCTTCATATTTATATTTATAGAGATAGGGGACAGAATTCACATGGATATAGTAAGTCTCGCTTGGGCTGCTTTAATGGTAGTCTTTACTTTTTCCCTTTCACTAGTAGTGTGGGGAAGAAGTGGACTCTAGAGGTCCTAATCAATTGAGTTTAAGGAATCAAACTGTATCAATTTTGTTATAGATCGTTCTGCAACACGTTTTGAGCTATTTAAAATATCTTCTCCAAATTCCATTGGGATTGACTGGAATAATTTATTAGAAGAATTCTACTCTTTCAATCAAACAGATATTTCTATGATTCCCATGTTTGTATTTCGAAATAAATAGGATTCACAATGATTTGAATTTTTTTATTCCAACTGAATTCTTCGGCCAAATTTGATATTTAAATCAACGGGCTTTTACCTAGCGTATATGATGAATACTGGGTAGGTTCAGACTCTTTTCCCTCTTTACTGTTCAAAGAAGAAGTCATTTTATTTTTTTAAGTGTATACGCACGTTCGATGAGAAACAATATAGACATAGTGGTTGTCTGTCTAACGATATACTAGCAGAATAAGATCTTCAAACGAGTCATATATTGCACATTACCGCTTTCTAATTTTTTTTTTTCAATTCGATTTCCATTTTCTCGACTTATTGCATATCAAGGTTCGGGCATTCAAAATAGATTGACTCTTCCTTTTTGAAATTCGAAGAAGCGCCCGTGGAATTGATGTCAACGGTTCAATCAATTACTTCTTTGGACTGCTAAAAAAAAAGATTCCTACGTGATTTTATTATTAATATGTCGATATCCATCCGTTTTTACTTTATTGATAATTGATATTATTGATTTGATGATACCGAAATTCGGATTGGAAATCATCAAACATCTAGTAATGAGAACGATAAGAGTAAGAAAATGATTTGAGATGAATCGAGATTCATTGGAACAAATGGGTATAGATGTAACAAAATAAATGGAATTGGGTGCTATATCCACTGCAGAATGGATATTCACATATATGATGAATATAAATATTGTAATTTGATCTATTTAAGCCTCTATACTTTATTTTAGAATTAGAATTCTTTTTTATTTTATAATTATATATACTTTCTTTTTTCATTTTTTTCTAGAGTTTTCTAACTAGAATAACCCTAATAGATAGTATGGTAGAAAAAAAGATTCATCTATTTCTTTCTTACCATACTATCTATTAGTATATTGCTAACTCGAGCCCGTTCATTTCATTGAAGACGTAAAAATGGAATTGTCATTTTTTTATCAATTTTTGATAAGAACTCAGAAGTCAAGTTTCATTCAAATAAATTAATGATTCATTAATCATTTTGACTGACTGTTTTTACGTAAATGATAAGGAGAAAGGCGGTAGGAACTAGAATAAATAGTGCAGTAGCAATAAATGCAAGAATATTGACTTCCATAATCTTGTCGTTTTTTTACTTCGCAATAACTCGGGATTTAATCCCATAGAGATGATAAATCTTTTGCTTATAAATTCAATGAATTACCTCTCGATGATATTGAATAGGATCAATATCATGAATAACAATATCTGAGCTATCAAATAAATTCGTCATCGAGAATTGAATAGTATAACATAGGAAGTTCTTTTATCCATACCAACCCAACCTTGCCTTGGATTACTGACCCAATCCAAAATTCCTTTCATCTCTTTTTTTTTTCTTTTTTTCTCTATAATCTACCCCGTCTTTCTTGTCAAATCATCTGATGAAGTATCATCAAAGCGCCCTTCCACTAGTCACATAGTTACAAACCTAAACAAACAATAAAAGCGAAAAAAGAGAAAAAGAAAGGAGTTTCGTTCGACATTTTACTGTGATTTTTTTGGAAGACAAAGAAGTGTGATAAAGATGAGACCTCATAAAACATCAAACAAATATTCATCAAATTCACTACCTTTTTGGGGGTATTTGTTCTTTCTTCGATGGGACCTTATTAAAATGAAAAAAAAAAAGAAAAAAAAAAAGAAAGCAAAAAGGATCCCCCCTTGCTTTGACAATGCAATTCTGCCCCAGCCCCCTTCATAAATTAGAAAACGGTAGAGCTGAGTTGATGTATTTATTGGATCCGTCGGGACTGACGGGGCTCGAACCCGCAGCTTCCGCCTTGACAGGGCGGTGCTCTGACCAATTGAACTACAATCCCAGGGAAATAAGGGATCTAGCAGAAATTTTGATTCTTTTTATCTACGTATCAGGTCTTTCTGAAGGACAAGGGGGTTCTATCATCTTATGGTGGATTGGCGAATTATTGGGCCGAGCTGGATTTGAACCAGCGTAGGCATATTGCCAACGAATTTACAGTCCGTCCCCATTAACCACTCGGGCATCGACCCAGGAAGAATCAAATTGAAATTGGTAATCCATGAGAAACTTCCTTTCATAGTACCCTACCCCCAGGGGAATTCGAATCCCCGCTGCCTCCTTGAAAGAGAGATGTCCTGAACCACTAGACGATGGGGGCCTGCTTGTCCAACCGCCCTCATACTATGAGTATAGTATGAACAGTTTTTTGAAATTGTCAATAGAATGGAATATTCTAATTAGATCCGACGGATCTTTCCCACTTTCAGAATTGTATAGAATTTTTTGATTCGTCATTCATGAATCGTTCATTACCATTCGAAATCTATTATT